AGAAGAAAAGACGGAGTCTTTGTCGAAAGAAATGCGTTGAGAAAGGGCGGATGTATAGAACCTTTCAACTAGATAGTGCTTTTTCAAATCTCTCAAAATGGAATCTGTTCCAAACATATATGCCATGGTTCTTTACTTCGACAGGGTGCAAATATCTAAATTTCACCCTTTTAGATACTTTTTCAGACCGATTGCCGATAATACTCATACTAAGTATCCGTCAAAAATTTGTATCCACTTTTCATGGTATTAGGCGGAAAAAATGGTGGTCGATTTTTCCATTGTGGAAGAATCGGATAAGTCAGATTTCGAGGAAGTGTTTACAGAATCTTCTTCTGTCCGAAGAAATGATTCATCGAAATCATGAGTCGCCCGTTCCATTGATATGGACACATCTGAGATCACCAAATGCTCAGGAGTTCCTCTATTCAATCCTTTTCCTTCTTCTTGTTGCTGGATATCTCGTTTGTACACATCTTCTCTTTGTTTCCCGAGCCTCTAGTAAGTTACAGACAGAGTTAGAAAAGATCAAATCTTTGATGATTCCATCATACGCGATTGAGTTGCAAAAACTTCTGGATGGGTATCCTACATCTCAACTGAATTCTTTCTGGTTAAAGAATCTCTTTTTAGTTGCTCTGGAACAATTCAGTATTCTACCAAATCCCATCAATCGAATCACTTTTTCGAGAAATACGAAACATCTAAGTCGTACAAGTAAAGAGATCTATTCATTGATAATAAAAATAAAAAACGCGAACGGTGATTTTTTTTCTGATAAAATAGAATCTTGGTCACTCATGAACGTTGATTGGATTGATGATAAAACAGAATCCTGGTTGTTTGAGAACAGTAATTGGATTGATGCTGATGAGGAAGAAAAACAATTCATGGTTCATTTCTCCACCTTAACGACAAAAAAAGGGATTGATCAAATTCTATTGAGTCTGACTCATACTCATAGTGATCATTTATCAAAAAATGACTCTGGTTATCAAATGATTGAACAACCGGGATCAATTTACTTACGATACTTAGTTGACATTCATAAAAAGTATCTAATGAATTATGAGTTCAATAGATCCTGTTTAGCAGAAAGACGGATCTTCCTTGCTCATTATCAGACAATCACTTATTCACAAACCTTGTGTAGGACTAATAGTTCTCATTTCCCATCTCATGCAAGACCAAGACCCTTTTCGCTCCGCTCAGCCCTATCCCTTTCTAGGAATATTTTAGTGATAGGTTCTAAAGGACTTGGACGATCCTATTTGGTCAAATACCTAGCGACAAACTCCTATTTTCCTTTCATTATGTTATTTACGGACGAGTTTCGGAATGACGAGCCTAAACGGTTTTTTATTGAAGAGGATGATTTGGATGAGATTGAGGACGATAGCAACACTACGGATGATGACGATTTTGATGATATTGGCGATATCGATGCTGACTTTGGTTTTGATATGGAGCTGTGGATAACTATGATGGAAGCGCGAGCTGTATATACGGCGCCGGAAATAGAAACGGTCCCATTTAATACCACCTTTCAATTAGAATTAGTTCGATTAGAATTCGCAAAAGCAATGTCCCATTGCATAATATGGATTCCAAACATTCATGATCTGTCTGTGAATGAGTCGAATTACTTATCCCTCGGTCTATTAGAGAACTATCTCTACAGAGATTGTGAAAGAGGTTCCACTAGAAATTTTCTTGTTATTGCTTCGACTCATATTCCCAAAAAAGTGGATCCCGGTCTAATAGCTCCGAATAAATTCAATACATGCATTAAGATGCGAAGGCCTCTTATTCCACAACGGCGAAAGCACTTTTTCATTCTTTCATATAGTAGGGGATTTCACTTGGAAAAGAAAATGTTCCATACTAACGGATTCGGGTCCATAACCATGGATCCCTGTGCACGAGATCTTGTAGCACTTACCAATGAGGCCATATCAATTAGTCTTGCACAGAAGAAATCAATTATAGACACTAATACAATTAGATCAGCTCTTCATAGACAATTTTGGGAGTTTCGATACCGGGTAAGATCGGTTAGGGATCATGGGATCATTTTCTATCAGATAGGAAGGGCTGTTGCACAAAATGTACTTCTAAGTAATTGCCTAAGTAATTGCCCCATAGATCCTATATCTATCTTTCTAAAGACAAACTTCAGTGCGGTAGGGGATTCTTATTTGTCCAAATGGTACTTCGAACTTGGAATGAGCATGAAGAGATTAACGATACTTCTTTATCTTTTGAGTTGTTCTGCCGGATCGGTCGCTCAAGATATTTGGTCTCCACTCGGACCCGATGATCCAAATGCAAATGGGCTCGCCGCTTCTTATAAATTCGCTGAGGATGATTCTGATCTAGTTAACGGCCTATTAGAAGTAGAAGTCGCTCTGGTGGGATCCTCACGGACAGAAAAAGATTGCAGTCAGTTTGATAATGATCGAGTGACATTGCTTCTTCGGTCCGAACCAAGGAATCCGTT